GCAAGAACTCCGAATCATTCTCTTTATGATAAATGATCCATTTGCCCCGAAATGACCCAGTCCAATAGGGAAATCCCAATTCAGTGGGCCTTTCGATACAATCAAATAGATTGCGCCATATTCTAGGAGCCCAAACTATGTGATTGAATAAATCCTCCTCTATCTGTTGCGGATCGAGGGCCCCTTCCCCTTCTTCAAACTCCGATTCGTATTTTTCATATAGAAATCTCTGATCAACGATAGAACAAGATCCATTTTGCATCATATCTAACTGATTCCTTGGTTCGGACCGAAGGAGTAATGTCACTCGATTATTATCAAACTGACTGCAATATTTTTCTGTCCGTGAGGATCCCGCCAGAGCCAGAGCGCCTTCTACTTCTAATAGTAATAATAGTAATAGGCCATGAACTAGATCAGAATCATTCTCAACGAATCCATACGAAGTGATCCAATTTTTTTCATCGTGTCTGGATGAAGACCAAAGATCTTGAGCGACCAATCCGGCAGAACAACTCAAAAGATAAAGAAGTATCGTGAATTTCTTCATGCTCGTTCCAAGTTCGAAGTACCATTTGTACAAATAAGAATCCTCTCCCTTACAGGATTTCTTCTTCATATAGATAGATATAGGATCTATGGGGCAATTACTTAGAAGTACATTTTGTGTAACAGCCCTTCCTATCTGATAGAAAAGGATCCCATGATCCTGAACCGATCTTATCTGGGATCGAAAATCCCAAGTTTTTCTATGAAGAGCTGATCTAATTGTATTAGTTTCTATAATGGATTTCTTCTGTGTAATACTAATTGATAGGGCCTCATTGATAAGTGCTACAAGATCTCGCGCATTGGAACCCATGGTTATGGACCCGAATCCGTTAGTATGGAACATCTTCTTTTCCAGGTGAAATCCTCTAGTATATGAAAGAATGAAAAAGTGCTTTCGTTGTTGTGGAAGAAGAAGCCTTCGTATCTTAATGCATGTATTGAATTTCTTCGGAGCTATTAGAGCGGGATCCACTTTTTGGGGAATATGAGTCGAAGCAATAACAAGAATCTTTCCAGTGGAACATCTTTCACAATCCCTGGAGAGATAGTTCTCTAATAGACCGAGGGATAAGTAATTCGACTCATTCACATGCAGATCATGAATGTTTGGAATCCATATTATGCAAGGAGACATTGCTTTTGCTAATTCGAATTGAAGGGTGATATCAAATCGGTCTATTTTCGGCGTCATATACATAGTTAGCACATTCGTCATAGTTAGCAGCTCCGTATCAATATCAAGGTCATCATCACTATCATCAATATCGTCACTATCATCAATATCGTCACTATCATCAATATCGATATCATCAATAAGATAACCTTTAGGCTTGTCATCCAGGAACTTGTTCGGAAATACCGTAATGAAAGGAACATAGGAGTTTGTCGCTAGGTATTTGACCAAACAGGATCGTCCAGTTCCTATAGAACCTATCACTAAAATACCTCTAGAAGGGGATAGGGCTAAGCGGAGCGAAAAGGGTTTTCCATGAGAAGATGGGGAATGAAAAATATTAGCCCCACACGAGGTTTGTGAATAAGTGATTGTATGATAATGAGCAAGGAATATCCGTCTTTCTGCTAAACAGGATCTATTGAACTCATAATTCATTAGATCCTTTTGATGAATGTCAACTAAGTATCGTAAGGAAATTGATCCCGGTTGTTCAATCATTTGATAACCAGAGTCATTCTTTGATAAATGATCACTATGAGTCAGACTCAATAGAATTTGATCAATCCTTTTTTCTGTCGTTAAGGTGGAGAACTGAACCAAGAATTCTCTTTCTTCATCATCAATCGAATCACTGTTCGCGACCCAGAATTCTATTTTCTCATCAATCCAATCACCGTTCACGTTTTTTCTTTTTCTTATCAATGAATAGATCTCTTTACTTGTACGACTTAGATGTCTCGTATTTCTCGAAAAAATGATTCGATTGATGGGATTTGGTATGATACTTACAAGATCGATGAGATTGATCTTCCAATCTTTCTTCTTAGAACGTATTGATTTGACCCCATAAGCGGGACCACCACCCAATAGCATGTTGCCACCAGAAGCAGAACCCCGTATTTCTTCCAGAGAATCTCCTAATTGTTCCAGAACAACTAGAAAGAGATTCTTTAACCAGAAAGGATTCAGTTCAGATGGAGGATACCTATCAAGAAGTTTTCTAAATTCCATCATGTATGATGGAATCATCAAAGATTTGATCTTTTCTAACTCTGTCTGTAACTCACTAGAGGCTCGGGAAACAAAGAGAAGATGTATACGAACGAGATATCCAGCAACAAGAAGAAGGAAAAAGATGGAATAGAGGAACTCCCGAGCATTTGTTGATCTCAGATGTGCCCATATCAATGGAACGGGTGACTCATTCTTTCGATGAATCATTTCTTCGGACAGAAGAAGATTCTGTAAACATTGACTCGAAATCTCACTTATCAGAGTCCATTGTGGAAGAATCTTCTGAAGAATTGGCCGTGATATATCTGATCCATGCATGATATCATGAAAAATGGATACAAATTTTTGACTACTACTCAGTATCGGCAATGGGTCTGAAAGAGTATCTAAAAGGGTGAAATTGAGATATTTGCACCCTGTCGAAGTAAAGAACCATGGCATATATGTTTGGAACAGATTCCATTTTGAGAGATTTGAAAAAGCACTATCTCGTTGAAAGGTTCTATACATCTGCCCTTTCTCAACGCATTTCTTTAGACAAAGACTCCGTTTTTTCCTCTTTCCGGATGGTAAATATTTCTCAGAACATGGAGTGTGAATCAAACCCATGTTTGAATTGAAACTGAGATACTGATGCAAGTTATTCCCTTCTGAATCAGATAGATTCATATCTGAAAGAGGCTGACAATAAGTTTTTTCCAAATTGACTATTTGTTCCTCTGTTAGAGGTGTTGCAGAAATGTCTGCGATCGAGTAAATAGCTCCACGAACGAATGGATCGGATCGAATTGGAAAATGGAAAGATTTGTACAAGTTATACGTTTCATCACCACTTTGTGGAAAATCGTTAGGGATGAAGATGTCAGATACCTGTGACTCGATTGGTGAAATAGTCTCTCTCTCCAAATCTTTTTTACCGACGCACAAAGAAAAGATTTTGTTGCGAATGGACAAGATATTGAGGAATTGTCCATATGTAAGATCATAATTATTGATACGGGTCTTTTCCACATCAAAGGGGAATCTTTTGTTACAATAGAACCAGAAGTGATGTGGATCATTCAAGAATCGAAGTCGATTTGCTTTATAAAAAGAAGATATCAATGAACTTCTATGAAATGGTTTCACGGGATTCAGCCAATTGTCTCGATCGTGGGATATCATTGAGAAATAGGAATCCGTGTTATCAAAGGATTTCCTGCGATTCTTTCTAGTATGGAATGAGTCAATCACCCGCTTTGGTATCTTTTTGAACAAAAATGGTAATATTGTTCCTCCATTGATCAAGAATTTTGGTCTTTGGGAAGTATCATGATCATCCAATAAGAAGGGTTTCAATTTCTTCAAATGAACGATTTGAACACCTATGGATTCTAACAACTGATTGCAGAGTTGATCATTCGGACCTTTCAATTCATAGATGTGGATCTCGGACCTATGAATGGGGATATTCCCGATACTCACAAAGAAAAAGGGAAGTGACTTGGACAAAAAGAAACGAAGTGACTTGGACAAAAAGAGAAGTGACTTGGACAAAAAGAAACGAAGTGACTTGGACAAATCTTCTTTGTCGATAGCCTCGGACCAATCAATCGAATATTGATTAATACGTAATCGATCGAACACTACTTGCACTACTTGAAAAGGATTCTTCTGTTCAGAAACGAAATGTTCCAAATGTTCCTGGAAATTCTTGCTCCCATTGGACCATTTGTATCTATATGCATCAGGATCCCGATTCATGGATCTCTCAGTTCGAGAAATAAGAGGATCAAACCATTTCTTCTGACTCTTTTTCAAATTCGATAAATGTTGGTTGATCATATATTTCATTAGAGTTATATGATTCAGAGTATCATTTCCTATTTGATCCCTTTGAATTCCATATTCGAAGTTGCGATCGGATCTATTCATTAAAAAGAATCGATTCGATACATTTCTTATGTACCCATAGGTGCTATATTGGATTTGAATCAGATTTCGGATCAATCTATATTGATTGACTGCCTCCATTATGTTTCTGATCCTTCGAGAAAAAGATTCATTCTCCTCATAAAAAAGAGGAGGTAGAACCAATAAAGATTTCTTTTTCGATTCATCTCTGGAGTTGAATACCTCATTCAAGAATTTTTTTTGATCCAACCCGTAGGAATCAATAGAAAAGGCAAATCCCCTATGAAACACCAGATCCGGCTCGGTTATTGATAGAGTGAATAGATCCGCCATTTCTGGGAATCTCTCTTCTGATTCAAAAAAATCGTGGCGTAACGCGTATCCCCCTTTGTTCAGGTCATGGAATAGATGAAAGAAATCAAAAAATGGATTTTTGTTCAAGAATGAAATCTTATTGGAACTGTCCATATCCGGTTCATCCTTCGGAACCAGATCCGGGATGTGATATGGTTCCGAAGGATGAATTGAGACGGTATCTTGTAAATACGTAATTATCTTGAATATATCAACCATTTCTTTATTTTCCGCTCGCCTGGAAGGGACAAAAGAAACATCTTGTTTTTTCTTCAACAATTTATGATCTCTAGTGGACCTCTCGGTAGGATTCGAACCCAGATGAAGTTCTGACCATCTGTCAGAGAAAAAAGAACGAATTGATCTTGTAGGATTCCCAAGAAATTCTTCGATTTCTTCCGGAAGCAGATGATTATTCATCCGCTTCTCAGGTTCCGTGAATAGCCAGGACATGGAGGAAGATCCAAAAAGGCATTTCGGGAATCGATCTGATTCTATCTCTGTTCGTTCC